GTAATTATGTTAGAGTTGAGCCGTATAGCTTCTCACTTGTTATGGCTTGGACCTTTTATGGCGGATCTCGGTGCACAGACTCCTTTTTTCTATATTTTTAGAGAGAGAGAATTGATATACGATCTATTTGAAACTGCTACAGGTATGCGAATGATGCATAATTACTTTCGCATTGGAGGAGTAGCCACCGATTTACCTTATGGATGGATCGATAAATGTTTAGATTTCTGTGATTATTTTTTACGAGGAGTTGTTGAATATCAACAACTTATTACACAAAATCCCATTTTTTTAGAACGAGTTGAAGGAGTCGGTTTTATTAGCGGAGAAGAAGCAGTAAATTGGGGCTTATCGGGACCGATGTTACGAGCTTCTGGAATACAATGGGATCTGCGTAAAGTTGATCCTTATGAGTCTTACAACCAATTTGATTGGAAAATCCAATGGCAAAAAGAAGGGGATTCATTAGCTCGCTATTTAGTACGAATGGGTGAAATGAGAGAATCCATCAAAATTATTCAGCAGGCTGTAGAGAAAATTCCTGGGGGTCCTTATGAGAATTTAGAAGTCCGACGCTTTCAGAAAGCAAAGAATTCCGAATGGAATGATTTTGAATATCGATTTCTTGGTAAAAAACCTTCGCCCAATTTTGAATTGTCAAAGCAAGAGCTTTATGTAAGAGTGGAAGCTCCAAAAGGTGAATTAGGAATTTATCTGGTAGGAGATGATAGTCTTTTCCCCTGGAGATGGAAAATCCGTCCACCCGGTTTTATTAATTTACAAATTCTTCCTCAACTAGTTAAAAAAATGAAATTGGCTGATATCATGACGATATTAGGTAGTATAGATATCATTATGGGGGAAGTTGATCGTTGAAATGATAATAGATAAAGTAGAGGTAGAAACTATTAATTCTTTTTCAAAATCGGAATTATTAAAAGAAGTCTATGGACTGATATGGATTCTACCTATTTTGACCCTCCTACTGGGAATCACAATAGAAGTACTGGTAATTGTGTGGTTAGAAAGAGAAATATCCGCATCGATACAACAACGTATTGGTCCTGAATATGCTGGCCCCCTGGGACTGCTTCAAGCTATAGCCGATGGAACTAAGCTACTTTTTAAGGAAGATATCCTGCCATCCCGAGGAGATATTCCTTTATTTAGCATTGGACCTTCTATAGCAGTCATATCCATTTTATTAAGTTTTTTAGTTATCCCTTTGGGATATCGTTTTGTTTTAGCTGATCTTAGTATTGGTGTTTTTTTATGGATTGCCATTTCAAGTATTGCTCCTATTGGTCTTCTTATAGCAGGATATAGCTCAAATAATAAATATTCTTTTTTAGGCGGTCTACGAGCTGCTGCTCAATCTATTAGTTATGAAATACCATTAACTTTTTGTGTGCTAGCAATATCTCTACGTGTGATTCGTTAAAATGAGATCTTTTTCCTCTAAAATCCATTGAATATTTATCTTCCTTTTCTTATTCTCTATTCGGATTGGTAAGTTAAACTAGATAGCTATATGAGTGAAACAAAACAGCTTATTAATTTGTAGTAAAAAGAAAAAATCTCATTTCCTATGTACAAGAAAAAAGTTGAAGTAAACATAAGCAGTGTAAACTCTTTACCCCAAGGTTGATATTTTTTGATTAGTCATCATACCTTGAAGCGGGCAAGAATAAAGGATTCGCGATATGGAATTCCATAATTTATAATCATAAGAGGAATCCATCAAAAGTTAGTGAGGGGTTAGGAACACTAAAGTACATAAAGGATTAGTAATGAGGGAATCTAAGGCATTAGAGATTTTTCCTCATAAAAGGAATCGTAATAAGGACTTGAAATTGGTGGAAATGATCAAGTAGTACTTTCTTCGGATTCCGATCCAGAGTATGTTCCCATTCACTTGTTAAGGAAATAGCTATCAAGAACGAATTAACCCTTTATTCCTTTTTTCTTTTTAAGTACCCCTCCCTCCCCGGGGAAAGAAGAATAGGACAAAAGATATGGAATGCAATACAAAAAAAAGGATCTTTATTTATTCTTTCCTTCCTCTATTCATATTCATACAGAATTCCTCATGAACTAATGCCCAATTCTTTTCATTTATTAATTGCTATAATGAGTGTTTTATTCCAAGATTAAGTTATTGCTGAACAAAGAAAAATTCTCATTATATTATAAAGGGCGAGATCAATTCGGAAGCGCTTTTTCTTATTCTAGCAGACAGAATTCCTTTGGTCTAATTTAGGACTTTCCAATCGATTTTATCTTACCTAATTCTATCTATGTCCAGGGGGATAATACCGAAACGAAACAACCCTTTTCTTTTTTCTGATCATAGAGAAGCCGTATGAAGCTAAGGTTTCATGTACGGTTTTGGAGTAGCGGTGGGAACTGTGATGTTATCATCGACTATGATTATCTAACAGTTCAAGTACAGTTGATATAGTTGAAGCACAGTCAAAATATGGTTTTTTTGGATGGCATCTTTGGCGTCAGCCTATAGGTTTTCTGGTTTTTCTAATTTCTTCTTTGGCAGAATGTGAAAGATTACCCTTTGATTTACCAGAAGCAGAGGAAGAATTAGTAGCAGGTTATCAAACCGAATATTCCGGTATCAAATATGGTTTATTTTATCTTGTTTCTTACCTAAATTTATTAGTTTCCTCCTTATTTGTAACAGTTCTCTACTTAGGCGGGTGGAATTTATCTATTCCCTATATATCCTTTTTTGGATTTTTTCAAATGAATAAAATGGTTGGAATTTTGGAAATGACAATGGGTATCTTTATTACATTAACTAAAGCTTATTTATTCCTCTTCATTTCTATCACAATAAGATGGACTTTACCCAGGATGAGAATGGATCAGTTATTAAATCTTGGATGGAAATTTCTTTTACCTATTTCCCTGGGCAATCTCTTATTAACAACTTCTTCCCAACTTGTTTCACTGTAAATAAAATAATAGTAAGAATATTTTCAACACAAAAATTCTCTCAAACAAGAGAAAGAAACATACCTTTTTGATAGATATTTAGAATATGTTTCCCATGGTAACTGGGTTCATGAGTTATGGTCTACAAACAATACGCGCTGCAAGGTACATTGGTCAAAGTTTCATAATAACCTTATCCCACACAAATCGTTTACCTATAACGATTCACTACCCTTATGAAAAATCAATTACATCGGAGCGTTTCCGGGGGCGAATCCACTTTGAATTTGATAAATGTATTGCTTGTGAAGTATGCGTTCGTGTATGCCCGATAGATCTACCCCTTGTGGATTGGAGATTTGAAAAGGATATTAAAAGGAAACAATTGCTTAATTATAGTATTGATTTTGGAGTTTGTATATTTTGTGGTAATTGTGTTGAGTACTGTCCGACAAGCTGTTTATCCATGACTGAAGAATATGAACTTTCTACTTATGATCGTCATGAATTGAATTACAATCAAATTGCTTTGAGTCGGTTACCAATCTCCATAATGGGAGATTACACAATTCAAACAATTAGGAATTCGACTCAAAGTAAAATAGACGAAGAAAAATATTTGAATTCAAGAACGATTACTAATTACTAGGATTTTTCTTTTTTGTTAGAAAAATCCAATAGTTCTTTACTAACTATAAAGAAAAACTAATAACTACTGCTTATTGCAAATTATTCCTGATTTAAAATTAGAGTAGATTCTCGTGATGTGATTTCTAACTATACAACTTATATACAAAAAAATATCCTAATCCCTTTTTACTTCCTTGAATCTTTTAGTCAGTTCATGAAAAATTTTATACTATATAATTAGAATTTCTTCTTATCCATAATGGATTTACCTGGACCAATACATGAGATTCTTGTGCTATTTGGGGAATTTGTTCTTCTACTAGGGGGCATAGGAGTAGTATTACTTACCAACCCAATTTATTCTGCCTTTTCGCTGGGATTAGTTCTTGTTTGTATATCCTTATTCTATATTTTATTGAATTCCTACTTTGTAGCTGTCGCACAACTTCTTATTTATGTGGGAGCCATAAATGTATTGATCATATTTGCCGTAATGTTCGTAAATGGCTCAGAATGGTCTAAAAAAAAGAATTATTGGACTATTGGGGATGGGTTCACTTCACTCGTTTGTATAACTATTCTTTTTTCACTAATGACTACTATCCCAGATACGTCATGGTATGGAATTCTTTGGACTACAAGATCAAACCAAATAGTAGAACAGGGTCTCATAAATAACGTTCAACAAATTGGGATTCATTTAGCAACTGATTTTTATCTTCCGTTTGAACTCATTTCCATAATTCTTCTAGTTTCTTTAATAGGTGCAATTACTATGGCTCGGCAATAAGAAATACTTAGAATGGAATGAGTCAAAATTCTTAGAATTTCAAATCTAAAATAAGTAACTAAAATAAATAACTAAAGAATCACAATTTTGATTTAGTAAAACCCATCTACTGCCAACAAATACCTTCTTTTCTCTTTTGTTGTGTAATTGAATCGGTTCAATTCTTGTCCTCATATTGAAATGAATCGAGATTGATAAGGAGTTAGTTAATGATGTTTGAGCATGTACTTTTTTTGAGTGTCTATTTATTTTCGATTGGTATCTATGGATTGATCACAAGCCGAAACATGGTTAGAGCTCTAATATGTCTTGAACTTATACTGAATTCAATTAATCTAAATCTCGTAACATTTTCTGATCTATTTGATAGTCGCCAATTAAAAGGAGACATTTTCGCAATTTTTGTTATAGCCCTTGCGGCTGCTGAAGCAGCTATTGGACTATCCATTCTTTCTTCCATCCATCGTAACAGGAAATCAACTCGTATCAATCAATCTAATTTTTTGAATAATTAGACTTTTGAATAATTAAACATAGAATCCTCTAAACAAATAAACAAAGGCGCACATATAATGATAATCTCAAATGCAAATATTAAGATAAATAGACTATTCTCTTATTATTTGCATATTTTAGAATATCCATTTTTTGGTAGGTTATTGCATAGTATTCTTTTTTACTTATTGAATTTTTGCAATTCATTGATATTGCAATTTGAATATTGCAATAATTTATATTGAAAAGACGATAGCCAATTTATTGGCTAGTTCGAATTCGTATGTACAATTCGTATAATTATGATTGTTGAAGCCCAAAATTCAAGTCTCTTGGCTCTTTTCACGCTTTCTCACAAACAGATTAAGAAATATATTGCATTATTTATTTGTTGAAGTTTGGATAAACCATTGCTTCGTCTGGTGTCTACAATACATATGATTCATAGAGTACTAATTTTATTTTTACCAGATCGAAAATTTTTATGTTGAAAAGGGAAATTTATAGATCCAATGTCACATTCCGTAAAAATTTATGATACATGTATAGGATGTACTCAATGTGTACGAGCTTGTCCAACAGATGTATTAGAAATGATACCCTGGGATGGGTGTAAAGCCAAGCAAATTGCTTCTGCGCCGAGAACCGAAGATTGTGTGGGTTGTAAGAGATGCGAATCTGCCTGCCCAACAGATTTTTTAAGTGTCCGCGTTTATTTAGGGCCTGAAACAACTCGCAGCATGGCTCTATCTTATTGATACGTTACAAAAAACACAAAAAACTCCACTTGAATCGTCTGATTCCTCTTTACCGAAGAAGCCTGTGCTCGAAATAAGCGAGCACGGGCTTTTCTGGTCAAAACGTATCTTTTCTTTATTACTTTATCATGAGTTATTTTCCCTGGTTAACAATACTTGTTGTTTTGCCTATATTTGCAGGTTCATTAATTTTCTTTTTACCTCATAGGGGAAACAAAAGCGTTAGGTGGTATACTATATCCATTTGTTTATTAGAATTCCTTCTAATGACTTATGCATTCTGTTATCATTTCCAATTGGAGGATCCCTTAATCCAATTAAAGGAGGATTCTAAATGGATAGATGTCTTTGATTTCCACTGGAGATTGGGAATCGATGGACTTTCATTAGGATCTATTTTATTGACAGGATTTATCACTACTTTAGCTACTTTAGCAGCTTGGCCGGTTACCCGGAATTCGCGATTATTCTATTTCCTAATGCTAGCAATGTATAGTGGTCAAATAGGATTATTTTCTTCGCGAGACCTTTTACTTTTTTTTATCATGTGGGAGTTAGAATTAATTCCTGTTTACTTACTTTTATCCATGTGGGGAGGAAAGAGACGTCTGTATTCAGCTACAAAATTTATTTTGTATACCGCAGGCGGTTCCATTTTTTTCTTAATCGGAGTTCTAGGTATGGGCTTATATGGTTCCAATGAACCAAGATTAGATTTGGAAAGATTAATTAATCGATCATACCCTGCAACTTTGGAAATACTAATTTATTTGGGCTTCCTTATTGCTTATGCTGTCAAATTGCCGATTATACCCCTACATACGTGGTTACCAGATACCCATGGGGAAGCGCATTACAGTACATGTATGCTTTTAGCGGGAATCTTATTAAAGATGGGAGCATACGGATTGATTCGGATCAATATGGAATTATTACCTCATGCTCATTATCTATTTTCCCCCTGGTTGGTAATAATAGGAGCGATGCAAATAATCTATGCAGCTTCAACTTCTCTTGGTCAACGAAATTTCAAAAAAAGAATAGCCTATTCCTCCGTATCTCACATGGGTTTCATAATTATAGGAATTGGTTCCATAACCAACATTGGACTTAATGGAGCTATTTTACAAATACTATCCCATGGATTTATTGGTGCTACACTTTTTTTCTTGGCGGGAACGGCTTGTGATAGAATCCGTCTTGTTTATCTCGAAGAACTGGGGGGGATATCTATCCCAATGCCGAAAATTTTTACCATGTTTAGTAGCTTTTCAATGGCTTCTCTTGCCTTACCAGGAATGAGCGGTTTTGTTGCAGAATTAATAGTATTTTTTGGACTAATTACTAGTCCAAAATTTCTGTTAATGCCAAAAATGCTAATTACTTTTGTAATGGCAATTGGAATGATATTAACTCCTATTTATTTATTATCTATGTTACGCCAGATGTTCTATGGATACAAGCTATTTCATGTTTCAAACACAAATTTTGTGGATTCTGGACCGCGAGAACTCTTTCTTTTAATCTGTATCTTTTTACCAGTAATAGGAATTGGTATTTATCCAGATTTTGTTCTCTCGCTATCCGTTGACAGGGTGGAGGCTCTCTTATCCAATTATTATCCTAAATAGGATTTTTTTTTTTTTTTTACTAGTCCGCTCTATACTCTATATTCCATAGTGGAAAAAACAAATAATTAAGAAAAAGTAAAAAAGTCTAAGTCGAATTAGATCTATCTCTAATTTTTGAGAACCCTTTGAGAAGGCGTTCAAGGGGTTCTCAAATCAAACAAAAATGGAAAAACTTGTATTTCATGAAGGTTTTATGTTATGTAATCATTTAGATGGTAATGTAAATGAACCATAACTATGTAAACCTATTCCTAATAGATTGATACCAAAATAGCAGATCCAAATTATAAGAAATCCTATTGAAGCTACAAGTGCGGAATTCGTACCCTTCCAATTTGGATTTGTTCTACTATGTAAATAAATTGCAAATATGGTCCAGGTAATAAATGCCCAAGTTTCCTTAGGATCCCAATTCCAATAGGATCCCCACGCCTCATTAGCCCATACTGCTCCACAAAGAATACCTATGGTTAAAAGGGTAAACCCTAGGCTAATGACACGATAACTCCAAGAATCCAAACGCTCAGTTAATTGATATTTGTAATAATTTGGAAATGAAGGAAAAGAGGTGTTTTTTAAAGCACTTCTTTTTGCATATAAATATTCAATCTCGCTAAGCTCACTAAAGAAAAATGTTTTACTTAAAACATTTTTTTTATTTTTAGAAAAGAAATCAAAATTCTTTCGAAATTTAATGATTAGAAGAGCGGCGGATAATAAGGATCCGCACAAAAGAGTTGCATAGCTTAGTAACATAATACTGACATGCATCATTAACCACTGAGATTGTAGAGCAGGTATTAGTATTGTGGATTGATGCATTTCAGTTAAAAGGCCCGACGTAGCAAAGCCTTGCGTTAAAATAGTACTTGGGGTAGTTATTGTGCTTAAATCATTTTTAGAATTCTGTATCTTAGGAATCGTATGAAGAATATACAGAGCCCATGAAAGGAAGATCAATGACTCATATAAATTACTTAATGGAAAATGTCCCGAAGAAGCCCAACGAGAAACTAAGAGTCCTGTTATAGATAAAAAAGTTGCTATCATTCCTTTTTCTGACGAATCACGTAATCCCCAAATTTCACGAACTAATAAGGTTATCAAATGAATCGTAATCACAATTGAAATGGTTGAGAAAGAGATATGAGTTAGTATATGTTCTAAAGTTTCAAATAGCATAAGGAGAAGGTCCCATTACAAAATTGGAAATTTCGAATTGAATCCATTTTCTAATCTATTGTATTCTTTTTCGAGAATGCCGCCACTCGGACTCGAACCGAGATGCTTGAGCACTGCTTCCTAAGAGCAGCGTGTCTACCAATTTCACCATGGCGGCTAACTTGAAATAATAGGGAACTTAAAAGAATAATAGTAATTTTCTGGCAAATCGTCGAGATTGGGAAAGTCCATAGAATTTAGGAACATTAGAATCTTCATTAAAATGGACTTCGTTTGGTAGTATCGTTGCCGATTTTTTTAACAAAAAACTCTTGCTTTGCTCAATAGAAACAAAGCTTGAAAGAGTTGAAACTGTTTTTTCTCAGTTGCAATTGCAATATAGAACTAATCTTTTTCTAATTAGTTTCTCATTGAAAAAATCTTTCAATGCAATGGACAAAATCAAAAAAACCTTTTCTATCTATCCATTAGAATTTCCAAAATTTTATCATTAAATACAAAGAATTTTGGATTTTAGCAAAATTTATAGAAGGAAAGCCTTTATGCTCTTATTAAGACGATTTACCAAGCCTAAACCTATTTATTTGTGGATTTTGGATAAGATTAGGTAGAAGTTGTAAGTCCTATTGCAAGAAGACTCTACTTTTCATAATAGAATCCTCATACTAAAATACGAGGATTCTATTATGAAAAGTTCGTTGATAGGAAAAGAATACTTAGGACACAGTATAGCAAAAACTTTTGTTCTATATATCAGAGGGGTTAGTTCTAAGAATATTGTACCTAGGAATTCGACACATAAAAGTACATTCATTAATTAATCCTAATTATTCATATTAAATAATTGGAATTTCTTTAGGATAGGTCAATTTATATTATTCCAAAACAAGATTACTTGTTTGTTTGTTGCCCAGAAAAACCCTTTGGTTTTGGATGCTCGCTGCCGCTGGAAAATAATCTTGATTTTGCTAAAGAATAAGATTGTACTATGGAAAAATAAGTCTTTTTCTTCCAAAAATTTTTACGAATACGTTTTTTTGACATTGAAGTACGTTTTTTTGGAACTGCCATTTAAAAAGGGGATTACTTTTTTCTAGTTGTATGTGAAAGACATCTATTGCCGCAAATCAATCCTTCTTTCTGCTTTTTCTTAGTATTTATACTTAGATACTGAACTTAAATTCAGAATTCTTTTTTACTTAATTTTCTCTAATGCGGATAAGACAAGAATTTTTTAGCATATTTTTTATTTTGTTTTAATAATTAATAATATTTTGTTTTAATAATTAATAATATAGAATATATACAAAGGTTTTCTATTTAAATCAATTTATATATCAAGTATACTCCATATATAGATATATGGTACGGGGGTCTATCCCCCAAGATGGGGGGATAAAAGATAAAAGGAAGGTCAAATTTAAATAGTTAATTAAGTTCAGAATGCTATTCCATAATTGAATTCCAATCAAAATAAAAAAAATAGTTAGTTTTTTAAACAAGAGATTCTAAAACTTAGGTAATTCTAGTCATTAGGATTTCAGTTCTATATGAAGTAAGGAATATTCGATAATTTCCTATAAACATAGGTTTTCATTGGAATTCAATCAATCAGTTACGAAACATGAGAGTTGCTTCATCTTCATTTTAATAGAAATAAATAAAAAAATGAATAAAAAGTAAAAAGATTCAATCCTTTTTTATATTTGATTATTTCAATGAGAGAAATTTTTAAAAATTAAGAATTCCAGTATTTTGTCTTATTCTTTTTTTTTTCCTTCAGAAAGAGATAAGAATTGGTTTGGTGAATCGGAAACATTTTTATTTTATAGAAAAATTGAAGTAAAAATTTCAATTTATTTTCTTATGGAACATACATATCAATATGCATGGGTAATCCCTCTTCTTCCACTTCCAGTTATTATGTCGATGGGGTTTGGACTTATTCTTATTCCGACAGCAACAAAAAATCTTCGTCGCATATGGGCTTTTCCTAGTGTTTTACTCTTAAGTATAGCTATGGTATTTTCAGTTCACCTATCTATTCAACAAATAAATGGAAGTTCTATCTATCAATATCTATGGTCTTGGACCGTCAATAATGATTTTTCCTTAGAATTTGGATACTTGATCGACCCGCTTACTTCTATTATGTTAATACTAATTACTACTGTAGGAATCCTCGTTCTTATTTATAGTGACGATTATATGTCTCACGATGAAGGATATTTGAGATTTTTTGTTTATATAAGTTTTTTCAATACTTCCATGTTGGGATTGGTTACTAGTTCCAATTTGATACAAATTTATTTTTTTTGGGAACTTGTGGGAATGTGTTCCTATTTATTGATAGGCTTTTGGTTTACACGGCCAATTGCAGCGAGTGCTTGTCAAAAAGCTTTTGTAACTAATCGTGTAGGGGATTTTGGTCTGTTATTAGGAATTTTAGGTTTTTTTTGGATAACAGGTAGTTTAGAGTTTCGGGATTTGTTCAAAATAGCTAATAACTGGATTCCTAATAATGGGATGAATTCCTTACTTACTACTTTGTGTGCTTTTTTATTATTCCTTGGTGCAGTTGCAAAATCTGCACAATTCCCTCTTCACGTATGGTTACCCGATGCTATGGAAGGACCCACTCCCATTTCGGCTCTTATACACGCAGCAACTATGGTTGCTGCGGGGATTTTTCTTCTAGCTCGACTTCTTCCTCTTTTCATATCCCTACCTTTAATAATGAGTTTCATTTCTTTAGTAGGTACAATAACACTCTTCTTAGGGGCTACTTTAGCTCTTGCTCAGAGAGATATTAAAAGAAGCTTAGCCTATTCTACAATGTCTCAATTGGGTTATATGATGTTAGCTCTAGGTGTAGGTTCTTATCAAGCTGCTTTATTCCATTTGATCACTCATGCTTATTCAAAAGCTTTATTGTTCTTGGGATCCGGATCCATTATTCATTCAATGGAACCTCTTGTTGGATATTCACCAGATAAAAGTCAGAATATGGTTCTTATGGGTGGTTTAAGAAAATACGTTCCAATTACAAGGACCACTTTTTTATGGGGTACGCTTTCTCTTTGTGGTATTCCACCTCTTGCTTGCTTTTGGTCCAAAGATGAAATCCTTAGTAATAGTTGGTTGTATTCACCCTATTTTGGAGTAATAGCCTCTTTTACTGCAGGATTAACTGCGTTTTATATGTTTCGGATATATTTACTTACTTTTGATGGGTACCTGCGCGTTCATTTTCAAAATTACAGTAACACTAAAGAGGGCTCGTTGTATTCAATATCCTTATGGGGAAAAAGGATACCCAAAGGAGTGAATAGAAATTTCATTTTATCAACAACGAAGAGTGGAGTTTCTTTTTTTTCACAAAATATATCCAAAATTCATGGTAATACAAGAAATAGGATAGGGTCCTTTAGTACTTCCTTTGGGACTAAAAACACTTTTGTCTATCCTCATGAAACGGGAAATACTATGCTATTCCCCCTTTTTATATTACTGCTTTTTACTTTGTTCATTGGATCCATAGGAATCCATTTTGATAATGGAGTAATGGGTAATGGAATAGCGGAGTTAACCATATTATCAAAGTGGTTAACTCCCTCAATAAATTTTTTCCAGGAAAGCTCTAATTCTTCCATAAATTCATATGAATTTATCACTAATGCAATTTATTCTGTAAGTCTAGCTATGTTTGGTCTATTCATAGCATATATCTTCTATGGATCCGCTTATTCCTTTTTTCAGAATTTAGATTTAATAAATTCTCTTGTAAAAGAGAGTCCGAAAAAGTATTTTTTCGATCAAGTGAAAAAAAATATATATAGTTGGTCATATAATCGTGGTTATATAGATATTTTATATACTAGGGTCTTTACCCTGGGTATAAGAGGATTAACCGAACTAACGCAGTTTTTCGATAAGGGTGTCATTGATGGAATTACCAATGGGGTAGGTCTTGCTGGTTTTTGTATAGGAGAAGAAATTAAATATGTAGGGGGAGGTCGAATATCGTCTTATTTATTCTTTTTTTTATGTTATGTATCCATATTC